TCTAATTTTCCGATGGATTTGATTGGAACAATAGAGAAATAGGAATACTTTGGTTTGGCAATTCATAATTGGGGTTGGGTATCTAGAATATCCATGTCCCAGGACCCAAAATATGAATAATAATATGAGGAGTATAGCCTGTAGTGATATGACATAGTGGTCCTCCTACTAAGTAGGATTACTTATCATCATAATAAACAACTGTTTCAGTTTATCCCTATAACTCATTATGGGTTACTTTTATTACAAATATCAACAATATCTCTATTCTCCGATGAAAAATGAAGACTAAGACTGGAACTTCGTAGAAAAAGCCCTTTATCGGATTTGAACCGATGACTTACGCCTTACCATGGCGTTACTCTACCACTGAGTTAAAAGGGCTCATTTTCTTCAATTCATGAAAAAACCACTAGCTACTATAGAGTCTACTACATGTACCTATGTATGTACTATATGCACATATATACATGTATACATAAGGGCTCATTCAGGAACAAGAAATTGGATTTACCTAGGAAGTTTTCGTTATTTATATTTGAGAAATATCAATGCAATGAGTTGTTTCACGGCCGCTCCTAATTGTTTTTATTGACCCATCCGGACGAGATTCACTTGATTGATTGATACATGTATCAATCCGATATAGATCCAAGATATTTCATCGAATCATGTGATGAAGGGATTCGACTCGTACCCTAAACCGAATTATTATAGAGAAAATAATCTTTTCGATTATTTGTCGATCCCTTTCCAGATTTACAAGTTCTACATCATCCTTTTTGAATAAATCAATTCTATCGTTTCTGAATTTCCTGGCTTAGCTTAGTGTGAGATAGGCATATCTCATCTTAACGATGAACGAATCGACGAGTGAAAGTGGAAGAAATGGAATGGGCTTTGCCCTTTTTCTGTCGGATAAATCACTCCCTGAAAGATCCTATCCTCTGTCCATAGGATGGTTCATGAATCAACAACCCAAAAATGATATTCCATTCTTGTAAGCAAGAAACATTCTTCGGATCTAGTCATAGCATTGACAATTTCAAAAAACTGCTCATACTATGAGCATAGATAGTATGATGGCGATCGGGCAGGTATGCCCCTATCGTCTAGTGGTTCAGGACATCTCTCTTTCAAGGAGGCAGCGGGGATTCGACTTCCCCTGGGGGTAAGACGAGAGGGAGTTGATCATGGATTATCAATAAGCCTAGAATTGATTCTTCCTGGGTCGATGCCCGAGCGGTTAATGGGGACGGACTGTAAATTCGTTGGCGATATGTCTACGCTGGTTCAAATCCAGCTCGGCCCAATAATTCGCCGATCCATGAGGATGGTATAACCAATTTGTCCTCCATAAATGCCTTTTTTATAGAAATAAAGAGTCCGTCCATTTTTTCTGCTCTATCCCTATTTATCCCGCGTGTTTTTGATCTTTCTAACGATATTAATAATAAGAATCTGTAAATAATTAACAATAATCTGTAAATGTAAATATAAGTGGAATAAAGAAAAAACAAAAAGGACTCTTTTTTTTTGTTTTTTCACTGAAAGATTGATTATCAATCGATTTGGCAATAAAATAATCCACAGGATTACTAGTAATCCGCGTCACTCTCGCTATAGTCCATATCCGTGTAGATATCAGTATCTCACTCGTCTTTCTGTTACAAGACGTTGATTTTCAATTAAATAGAATATAAAGAAAGGGTTCGAATGAAATTATAAGAATATGTATGCTGTACACCTCATTTCCCCGGGATTGTAGTTCAATTGGTCAGAGCACCGCCCTGTCAAGGCGGAAGCTGCGGGTTCGAGCCCCGTCAGTCCCGACCTAGAATCCGATGAATCCATCAAATCATCTCTCCGTTTTCTGTGAAGAGGGGGAGACAAGGAGCAGGATTTAATCCCCAGGGGATCCTTATTTCTTTCGTGTTTTTCGTTTCGCATTTCTCGTCGGAGAAATACGGGAATTTCAATTACTTCACTTCAACTAGTACCGATTGATGGGGGAGAGACGTATGTAGATGGATCAGTAGTATCGCCCTATTCAGGATTGCAAGAGAGACTGCACGGGTCTCTCTTTTTCGATTGCTCCTGATCCATGGAATAGAGTACCCATAGGTTTCACGGGAGCACATACACAAATTGTATTCATTTATTGTACGATATACAATTAACTTAATATAGATAGTTACTAGTTGCCTCGACAGCGACAGAGTACTTTTCAGATTAAACCTACCCCCCCCCCCTTTTTTTTCTAGCTCCGATTTTGTGGAACCTAAATAACTAATGATCTTTTTGTTCCTTCATATTTTAATGGCCCCATCGAAGAAAAAACAAAATCAATAAAATAGTGAATTTGTCGGAATATTATATTAGATCTTTTATACCAGACCAATCTTTATCACACTTCTCTGTCTTCCAAGAAGATTAGATCTTCACAAAAACTTCGTTTAGAACTTAACTCATTTCTTTTTTCATTTCATCCCTACCATTGGGGTTTGTGACCAATGGAACGGCGGTCAGATGATTGTATAAGAAAGACGGCAGGTTATAGAAAAGAAAGGGTGGAAATGATAAATTCAATGGGATTTTTGATTGGACTAGGAATCCAATTTTGGATTCGGTATGGATAAAAGCTCTTCCTATGTTATACTATTCAATTCTCGACGATGAATCAATTTGATAGATCAGATATTGTTATTCATGATATTGATACGATTCAGTATCATCAGGATGCAATCCATCCCATGGAATTTACAGGAGAAAGACTTATCATCTCTATGGGATTAGATCCCGAGTTATTGCGAAGCAAAAAAAAACGATGAGATTATGGAAGTCAATATTGTCGCATTTATTGCTACTGCGCTGTTCATTCTAGTTCCTACTGCTTTTTTACTTATCATCTACGTAAAAACAGTTAGTCAAAGTGATTAATTTGAATGAAACTTGACTTATTAGTTCTTATCAACGATTGAAGAAAGGGATTCAAATTCCAAGTCTTAAATGAAATGATCGGGTTGGAGTGTATATGAGATAGTATGGTAGAAAGGTTCATATAGTTCTTTCTACCACACTATCTATATATTGTAGAAAAATATGGGCTTGATATAGATCAATCCACAATATATACCTACATATCTATATGTACATGTAAATAGCACTCTAATTCTATTTCTTTGCTACATCAATTTGTGTTGATCCCGATCAATCTGAAATAATCCAACGTCAACTCTTCTAATTCCTGGGTTTCTGATTATTTTCAATATGAATCCCCGGATCCATCGAAAGAATCAATGGAGGAAGAATAGTATGCGCATAGGCATATATTATATAAAAGAAAACCAAGCCATTTTTTTTTAGCATTACGAAGAGGTAATTGATTGAGCCGTTAACAGATGATCCAAAGAGTTCTATAGTAACTTCTTCGGATTTTGAAAAGGATGTGGTAGACCCCACCGATTTTTCATGCTTGAACCATGACATGAGGCGAGTCAATAAAGCATAAATAAGATTTCTAGGAGTATAAAACAAAACGGTAAGTACGCATACCCAACGAAAGCAAGATTTGTTATGCGTAATACCTCTTTGGACAACGATTATGTCTATGTCGTCTCGGTAGAAAGTACATATCTACGTAATAGAAGAATGGCTTCTTCTTTGAACAGCAAAGAGAAGAGGGAAACAAATCATAGGGGTTGACTGCTCCTCATTGTAATATGCATAATTCTAGTAAGAGCCGGTTCCTCAAAATAGAATATTTAGCAAGAATTCGGTTGGAAAAATTTCCCATTGGGAATCAAGTCGTTGAAATATTTGTTTGATCAAAAGGTTCTTATTCATATTGGATTCCAATAGAATTTATGAAGTGGAGATATTTTGATTTTAAAACGCTTTGCAGAACGATCTATTAAACAATTGATACAATTCGATTACTCAATTAGTAGTACCCCTAGAGTCCACTTCTTCCCCATACTACGAGTGAGAGGGAAAATGTAAAGACTACCATTAAAGCAGCCCAAGCGAGACTTACTATATCCATGTGAATTGTGTCCCCTATCTCTATGAATATAAAGGAATTATTCCATTATTGATCACTAATAATAGTGGAATCAATGGTGCAGAGTCAAAATGGGATTGTGACCTAACGTTATTGATGAACCAACCCAATGAATACACTCGTAACAAGTCCCTATATGATTTCCGGTGGAATCGAGAAGCACTAAGTCCAAGCAAGCTACGCAGTTACCTCCTTGGGAGTCTCAAGGGGATGTTACTAATGGAACATGTAGGAATAGTAAGACCTATTGTTTGTTTTGTTGCCTTTCATAAACATATACCATCAAGATAGATAACTATCTATCACATATCCCTATCTCCCCATCTAAGCCTTACTGTCTCTACTTCTGTGAAACAATTGGAAGACGCCCTATTACATTGCAGGGTTACCCAAAAGAAAGAATCGACTTTTATTCTATTATTTTAGAAATATTCTATAAAAAAAAGGCAATCATCCATGCAATATTAATTGAAAACCTGAGCACTCAGAGACTCTCGTAAGTTTGTCTGGATACAAAGTATCTTCAGTTCTTTCCACAACTCCTAATTTGATTCTACATCAGTCTACCCAATCTAATTCAAAACTCAGTCAGTAAACACTATTAGGGTGAGGTAATTAGGAAGTATTTATAGTCCTTCCTATAATCCCTACTTGGACCCTAGGAGCAAGGATTTACAGTCCCTTAAGAACTTTCCTTTGGATACACGGATTTACGGTCCCCGACTTTCGTAGTTCTGAATCTCACAATTGAATCTTACTATAGATTTGATTCGATTGATAAATCAAATCAATAGCCTGAGCGCATCAGTAATAAGTGAGTATTTCTTTATTCATATTGTATTTGTATTGGTATGATACCGGTTTGGGCCACACCCGGATTTTTGAAGAAATAATTGAAAGTCTTTTATAGAACCCCCTCCCCTGATTCTAAAAATCC